AAACGCAGTATATAAGGCGTACCCAGTAAAACTTACAAGTAAACCAGATAAAAAGATGGCGACTAGGGTTGCTGTTTCCATTATTATATAGTTTTAAGACATTATGTAGTTTTAAGACCACAATGGATCTATGATAAGATCATTTATTTACAACGGAATGGTATACAAAGTCAACAGATCTTAATGAATATAAAATATTATGGCTACACAAACCGTTGAGGGTAGTTCTAGATCTGGCCGCCCAAAACGAACTAATGCCGGGAGTTTATTGAAACCATTGAATTCAGAATATGGTAAAGTAGCTCCTGGTTGGGGAACTACTCCTTTGATGGGTCTTGCAATGGCTCTATTTGCAGTATTTCTATCTATTATTTTGGAGATTTATAATTCTTCCATTTTACTGGATGGAATTTCAATGAATTAGATTTACAAGAACCATTAACTAGCTTTTTCAATCCAAAGTGAAGCGTTTAGTTTTCTGATTTTTATCCCATTCTATTTTGGTAGTTCGACCGTGGAATTTCTTTTTTTCTGTATTTCCGGAATATGAGTGTGTGACTTGGTATAATTGATCCTATGGCTAGTACAGAGAATAGATCTGTCATCTTGATAGAGATGGTTTTACTTCGTCGGATATTCGTTTTAGTATCTGGAGCACGGAATATATGAAATAGATTACTATAGATTACTAAAGTATTAGAACTATGATTCATACTTAATAGTCAGACCTCGTGGCCGGACTTCAAAAAATTTTTAAAAGAGTTAGAAGTTCTAAATAGAAAGATTTTTATTCTTTCAAACTTCCGTTTATGCTTATTTTGATCAAAGGACAAAGATTTCTTTTGATTTTTCGTCATTAGATCTAGTCATTGAATAAGTGATGATCCAACGGTTCTTAACTCAGGGAATTTTGGGACTTAGTTTGAGAAGGTTTTATTGAATCATCGTGGTTCTAGTATGAATCTGAGGTTTTAATTGATTCATAGGGTCTTAACAAGAGAATTCCTATCAATAAAAAAAAACAGCAGTAAAGCCGCATTACACATAAATAACAACAAAGAAAATAGGTAAATAGAAGATTCAAGAGGCCTATAACGATCAATATAGAGACGAATGAGCCGACTTGATTTTTTGGCATTATAACCACAAAGAATAGTTTTCGGGTTTTTATTCTTTCATATCTTAAGAAAAAATGGAATCATAGAATTAATAAAATTGAAACTTTATATTCCACACATCCGTTAGAACTATAGTATTGGGGTGTTTCTGTTTGAGCCGTACGAGATGAAATTTTCATATACGGTTCTCGGGGGGGGTCTCCTTGGTTTACCTATCTCAATAAAATCTATGATTGGTTCGAAGAACGTCTTGAGATTCAGGCAATTGCAGATGATATAACTAGTAAATATGTTCCTCCTCACGTCAACATATTTTATTGTCTAGGAGGAATTACGCTTACTTGTTTTTTAGTACAAGTAGCTACGGGGTTTGCTATGACTTTTTATTATCGTCCGACCGTTACAGAGGCTTTTGCTTCTGTTCAATATATAATGACTGAAGTTAACTTTGGTTGGTTAATCCGATCAGTTCATCGATGGTCGGCAAGTATGATGGTCCTAATGATGATTCTGCACGTATTTCGTGTGTATCTCACCGGTGGTTTTAAAAAACCTCGTGAATTGACTTGGGTTACAGGTGTGGTTTTGGGTGTATTAACCGCATCTTTTGGTGTAACTGGTTATTCCTTACCTTGGGACCAAATTGGTTATTGGGCAGTAAAAATTGTAACGGGCGTGCCTGATGCTATTCCTGTAATAGGATCGCCCCTGGTAGAGTTATTACGCGGAAGTGCTAGTGTGGGACAATCCACTTTGACCCGTTTTTATAGTTTACACACTTTTGTATTACCTCTTCTTACTGCCGTATTTATGTTAATGCATTTCCCAATGATACGTAAACAAGGTATTTCGGGCCCTTTATAAGGAAGACTCTATACCATTAATATTTTGAATCAATCATTTATCACTTGGGGTAGGAACAACAGTATTTCATTGCTACAAATATGGATTATTGAAAAAAATAAGACATGTATTTGGATATTTCTCTTCAACTCTACAAAAATCTATATTTTTGACACTTATAGTTGAAGCGAATTCTCCGAAGATAAAATGGATTATGGGAGTGTGTGACTTGAACTATTGATCGGGCCGTGCAGATATATGTCTTTATCTGCCACATTTGAATTTACAACAAAAATGTGTCTTTGTTCCAACCATCGCGTAAGCCCCATACAGAGGATAGGCTGGTTCGTTTGAAGAGAATCCTTTCTATGATCAGACCCGGTCGTGTCGTATATGATATGAACTGGCTCCGTAAGATCCAGTAGAATAAGTGATTGGCATAATCCAGATTATGCTTTATCTATTGCACTTACTAAATAGTATAGAAATGTATTCATTTCCTCTGCATTGACTCGATTTATTTATGATACTATCGGAGT